TACAACACACTACTATAAGATGCTCTATTTTTACATAGAAATGTGTTCGCTCAAGAAAGACTCCAGAGGATGTTGATCGTAAATAAGAAGACTGTTTACGAATAAATAGGAATAAATATTCGCATTCATATACATAAGAATTATATAGGAACCAAAGGAATTTTTTCTTTCTTTTTGAAAAGGCGTAAATGAATTTCTTTGAAGTAACGAGACTATTCAAATTATGATATTCGTGGAAAAGAAATCGCAATAAATGCAAAGAAGGAACATCCTTGATCCAGCATTGAAGTACTTGAACCAAGATTTCCAGATGTATGGGATGAGGTATTAGTAGATCTGACACATAATTCAAATGTAAAAATTTGTCCTCTAAAAAGGGAAATATTGAATGAATAGATCGTAAATTCTGATATTTTAGTATTTTTTTTTCTTCAGAAGATTCAGAAAAAGATACTAATTGCGACGAGAATGGAATTTCCAGAATGACTCCAAAACCTTCTGATACCATTTGAGAAGAAAAATGAGAAGAAAAAAAATTCTTGTACTCCCAAAATTCTTTTTTGTTAGAATCATTAAACGAAGAAATAAAAAAATTCTGTTGATACATTTGAGTAATTAAACGTTTCACAAGTACTAAACTAGATTTATTGTCATAACCAATAATTTCCACGGGTTCGTAAAAAATCAAACTATTGAAGTTATGATCATGAGCAAGTGAGTAAATATACTCCTGAAAGAGTAGCGGATATAGGAAGTTTTGTTGCCGAAATCCATCTTTTTTTAATTTAAATATCCTTAAAATTTTGCCATTTACGTACATTTATATTGATGAAAACAAAAAAGGGAGTCACTTCTTGTGTTATTGTTATTAAATGATAACATAGTGCAATATGGTCAGAACGGCGTATGTGTATTGTATATTATACGTAGTATATTCTTTATACTTTTATACTATACTAGAACTATAAATAACACTGTAGTATATTAGTGTATTATATTAGTGTATTATTAGTATATACAGTAATATACAGTATTACACTACAGTAATACAATTACATTACATTTTTTTTTTTAGATATCTTTATTATAAAATTATATACTTTATTATTATTATATATTATAATTTATTATAATTATATTTATATATTATTTATTTATAATTTATTTATATATTATTATTTATTATATTTAATATATTATTTTTAATATAATATTATATTTATTATATTTAAAATTATATTTAAATTTTATTTAGTTTAAGATATCTTTTATATTTTATATTATATTTTTATATTATATTATATTATTATATAAATATAATTAATAATTATATGTATATATACATACTGTTATATTTATATTGATTGTGATGTAAATAACGGAATGGTAAAAAGATTATATAGATTATATAAAAGTTAAGAACAAATAAAGAATATATACCCCGGAGACAGAGAGCCCAATCAACAGATCTTTTTTATTTCCCTTTCTATACAATCGGATTTATTGTTAATATAACTAGAATAACAATAAAAGAAATAAAGAAAATCTAAAATAACAAGAAGAAAAATAAGGAAAAGGTGTAAAATCCTTTATTTTCGCAACCCGATCGCTCTTTTGACCTTGGAATAAATTTTTTTTATCAGTATACTATTTCTTAGTACACATCTGTCTTAAATTTAAAATAAAGAATAATTAGGATTCAAGAAAAAAAAAAGAATCAATGGTCCACTCACAATTAACAAGAGAACCGTTTCCCGCATCAGGCACTAATCTATTTTTAACGTCTAATTAGATCGGGTCCTCATTCAAATTAATTCAAATTAAGAAGATAAGCTCGTTACTTTTTCGTCTTACTCGAATTGGAGCCATAAGGCTCTATCCATTTATTCACTAGACCCAACTATAATTCTTATGTTATATTATGAGTATTAAATTTTTTTATGATTATTTTCTTTATTAAAATTAGATTTCATATTTAACGACATGCTCTTTTTTCCATTCATTACCTTTCAGGATCAGTCGCGTTCTTATAAACTCTACCAATAGTCTTGACGAATTCCTTCCTTCATCCAAATGTGTAAAAGATCATAGTCGCACTTAAAAGCCGAGTACTCTACCGTTGAGTTAGCAACCCGGATCTATATGATGTGTAGATATGATCAAAATAAAATAATAAAAAAAATCAATGGAATTGAACTGCACAACTACATCAAAACATGGAACTAGGAAGAAAACAAATCTAAACAACAAAATATCAATAGGATCCGGTTCAAAAAACAAGAGATTCAAAATATAATTGGCAAATTGACAAACCACCAAAATTTTTCCAATTTTTTATTTAGTTAAAATCCATTTTGTATAAATTTGTATAAAGTATAAAATACGGAAGAGGAAATCCAGCAAACCCATACATTTTAATAAAATGAAGGAAAATGCTAATAGGGAGTGGAGATAAAAAGATCTATTTATCTACGAGATAATTATATCTGTTCGATACGCCATTGTCAATATGAATGGACTTAAAAAAAAAATATTAATATTTTAATATTTAAAAAATTAAATAAATAAAATTAAAATATAAATATTAATTAAAATATAAATATTAATTAATAAATATAATATAATTAAATAGAATATTGTATTGTATTGTATATTATTAAATATTGGATTAGCACAACACAAATGATAAATAAGAGATTTGAGCGTAAAAAATAAGGTAGATATAAAATATAGAAAAAAAAATAAAAATATCAGGTTTCCTTAATCAAAAAATAAATAAAAATAAATAAAGGTACAATACAAATACAAGAAGAAAGATTACCCCCCCCCACCAGGGGGGGTTCCACAACAAGAAAAAAAGAAATAAAAGAAACTAAATTAAGTAAGAATAAGATAAGATAGAACAAGAAAAGAACAAACTTTGAATAAAGAATTACACAAGGATAGGTACTAGCTTTTTCTATTCATGACTTTTATTCTGATCAAAATAAACTCGAAATTCTTTATTTAAAGAGTTCTGCCTTCTTTAAAATATTATGAACAGTTCCTGTGGGTTGAGCACCCTTTTCAAGGAAATATAGAATAGCAGGAACATTTAAATAAGTTTGATTATTTATCGGATCATAAAAACCCACTTTTCGAAGATCTCTTCCTTCTCTTCGGGATCGAACATCAATTGCAACGATTCGATAGATGGCTCATTGGGATAGATGTAGATAAAGGATACCCCCCCCCTAGAAACGTATAGGAGGTTTTCGCCTCATACGGCTCAAGAAAAGATGATTCTAAATTCTATAATTCTATTCTATATACTATATAATTATACTATTTATACTATATTATCTATATTATATCTTTACAGAAAAAAAATATCAGTCGTACTCCTAACTCAAGTTGGATAGTTTTAAAAGAGTTCGAAAGGAAATCTTTATAATTTATTGAGCTATCTCTAACTTATTTTTTGTCTCCTTTAGGATCTATTTTTTTTTTTTTTCTCATTCTGATCCAATTGTTGAGACAAGTGAAAATAGTATTTACTTGTTCCGGAATTCGTTGTCTTTGCTTTACGATTTGTGAAATCTTTGGGTTTAGACATTACTTTGGTGATCCTTACTCCTTTTCAAAAAGGCAGCAACATACCTTTTGTTTTTTATATGGAAAAAAGAACAATCATACGAAAGATTGATTTCTTTGTGATACACTTTTGATCAAAACAGTTTTAAAATTTCGACAAATTTTACTTTTTTTTTATTTCAAACTTGTTAAAATTTTAACCTCTCCATTTATATATTCTATTGATGATCTATTTACTAATGATCTATTTACAAAGTTGGTCTAACTTATTGATTGTCACTAACCCTAGATTATTCTCCCGATAAATAAATCAATCGTTTTTACTCGAGCTCCACCATATGCTATACCATTAGTCTTTTTATTTACCAATCTAAGACAAATGAAATTAGGTTCCTAGCAGGACAAACTATGTCGAGACAAGAGCATCTTCATTCCTATAGAAAATGATGGATGGCAAAATCCACAGCCAATCATGTCCTTCAAGTCGCACGTTGCTTTCTACCACATCGTTTCAAACGAAGTTTTACCATAACATCCCTCTCCCTTGATTTTTATTTTGAAGCGTATGCAATTGATTCAATATGGAATCATGAATAGTCATTGGCTGAACCGATATATAATAATTCACACTTACCTATCCATAGATAGGTAAGTTTTTGTCCGAAAAGGATTTCACTTAAATTAACCCCATATTTTATCATATGAAGAAAATCACATGAAAAAAAATCTTTTATTTTTACTTTTATTCAAATGAAAAAGAAATCCCCATGAATAGCTAAAGATTTTCAGCTACTTAAACTAATTATAAAAACTATAACTATAGTAACTTTATACTAAACTAAATATTTCATTTCAATATTCAATAAAAAATATTAAATATTATATTATAAAATATTTTAATATTTTTTGAATGAAAAGAAAGATATGATTCTAAGAATCATTATTAAATTTCAGAATAAAGGATTGGATCACATTCTATCCAACGTTAAACAGAAAAATTTTGAATTCCTTAATTTGAATTTAAATTATATTTAAATAGAGAACCTCGTTTATGATGAATAACGACCTGGGACGGAAGGATTCGAACCTCCGAGTAACGGGACCAAAACCCGTTGCCTTACCGCTTGGCCACGCCCCATTTTTATTTTTTTTCTAAGAAAACCTAAGCCCAATATTGATTATTCGTCAATAACCAACCAAAATAAATATAGGACATGTTGTCCCTAGTATTCAACACATGTAGATATAGAATAAAAAAGATTCATTGATCATTACATAAAATTCAATTAAGATATTGTATGAAAGTAGAATTCCTTATATTCTAAGTATTTTAATTTAACTTGATTGTAGAATGTAAGGAAGTATTTTTGATTGAGGAGAGGTAAAAGAAAAAAAAAAAGAATTTTTTTTATCTTTTATCCACCTTTTTTATTTTTATCTCATAAAAACAACTCAATCAAATCTGATAATTTATTATCATTTCAATTTCATTTTAAAGAACAAGAAAAAAATGTTTGTTATGTTTAATACTTTTAGTTTAATCTGTATCTGTCTTAATTCTAACCTTTATTCGAGTAGTTTTTTCTTCGCCAAATTACCCGAGGCTTATGCCTTTTTCAATCCAATCGTAGACGTTATGCCAGTTATCCCTGTACTCTTTTTTCTCTTAGCCTTTGTTTGGCAAGCTGCCGTAAGTTTTCGATAAAAAATGAATCTCTATTCAATTTATATTCGTGATTTCTTCGATAAAAAAAGATGATATTTTGATTCAAAAAATAAATAAGATCGGATAAGTCTGACATTAGGAACCCTCGATTAAAAAAGCTAAATTCTGGTATTTTATATTGTATATTGATATATTGAATTTAATTTAAAATTTTAATAAGGGAGCGATGATTTTTGATCAGCTTATTTCTTCCTTTGTTCTAACCTTCTCTTTCTAAGATCCCATACAATATCTAATATCTAATTATGGATATGACAATAAATTTTTGTTAACGAAAAAATCCTAATCTTATTACATTAGTATTACATTAGAAAGAAATTTGTGAAAATTAATTTTAAAAACTTACTTTTTTAATCTTTAGAGTGCCATATCAAAATAATGTAAATATATTAATGTATAGCGTGTGTCGTAAAATAGGTGATCTATTTCCTTTTTAAAATAAATGATATTATTTATCTTGGAGATTGTGTAATGCTTACTCTTAAACTCTTCGTTTACACAGTAGTAATATTCTTTGTTTCTCTCTTCATCTTCGGATTCTTATCTAATGATCCGGGGCGTAATCCTGGGCGCGAGTAATAAAAAAAGAGATGAGATTCGTTTTTAGTTTTTCATAGGTAAATCTATCAATAAATGGAATAGATACTAGATAAAGAAAGATAAAAATTTCATAAAAATAAAAGAAAATTAATAATAAAAAATTCTTCAAAATTATAAAAATTCAAGTGATCAGGTGGGTCGGAGAGAGGGGGATTCGAACCCCCGGTGCGAAAAATTCGCACAACGGATTAGCAATCCGACGCTTTAGTCCACTCAGCCACCTCTCCCCATTCAAAAATTAAAGTTTATCGTGTGATGTGACACGTGAAGCCAAGATTGAGAAAAATTTTTATTTTCCTTCTTTTTTATTAATTATAAGATTAAGTAATCTAAAAAAAAAGTAATGTAATCATTAATGTAATCATTGTAATATATATATATATATAAGATAAGAATATAATTAAGAATATAATAATAATATATAATAAGAATATATACTTAGCTTAGAATATAATAAGAATATATACTTCACTTCTTTCATTTTAAATGAAATTCGAACAATAACAATAGATAAAAATCTAATAACTAAAATATAGAAAAAGTGTAATAAAAACACATAAAAAAATGGATAAAGTGTCATATATCCACGAATTTGATCAATAATTCAATTTTTATAATGAGTCGAAACAGATTTCTACATATAGAAAGAATACTTTATTTCTTATTTCTTTGATTTTGTACAAAGGGTTCGTTTACCCGGCCTGGTTAAGTACTGGCCGGGCCAGTACTTCTTTTGTTCCAACGAACAAAACAATTTTTGTTTTTATATTAAATCAAAATTCTTATCGAAACAAGAAGAGATATTTTGATTCCCATTATTAGTTATTAGAAATAGTGTTAGATTATAATATATGGATTTATATAGATTATCTTAGAAATTCTCTAAATTATCTATAATCCAGTAAATTATCTTAAATTCTATATAATCTAGATTAATATATATTAATATATATTAATATTATTAATTTATATTTAATTTATATTTATTAATGTTATTAATATTTATACTATATATATTTATATTCTATAATTCATATTCTATATATATATATTATAATTATATATTTAAATTATATATTTATATTTATTCTATATATATATATTTTATATTTATTATATATTTATATTTATTCTATATATATATATATATTTATTATTTATTATATATTATATATTTTTATATTTTATATTATTTATATTATTATTTATATATTTATTATTATTATTATTATATTTATATTATAAATATTATAAATATAAATTATAAATATAATTTTAATAATTTTATTTTCTTTCAAGCCCGCGTCAGAACAAAATACATGTCAATGCTGGAATTTTAATGATTCTGATGCTATCTTTATCTTGACTGTGTCTCATTACTTTTTTGTCCAAATAGTGTTGGACAAATGGTCCATTCATATCCAATAATGAATATGTAGCGGGTATAGTTTAGTGGTAAAAGTGTGATTCGTTCTATTAACAACTTCAATAGTTAAGCGGTCTTTCCATTTTTTATTTTTCATATTCAGATCAAAAACTTTATTTCTTAAAAAGATTTAATCCTTTATCCCTCAATATTTTATTTGAGGAAATAAAATACA